CTCTTTCAAAAGTGGAAACTTAGGAAAGTGCTTTCTAAACATATGTATAAAAAGAACAGATTTCCTTTAGCTCCTCCATGCCTACTATAACTAGTTATTTCGGTTTTTTACTAGCGGCTTTAACTCTAACCTCGGCTCTATTTATTGGTCTGAGTAAGATAGGACTTATTTGAAATTAATTGAATGAATAATTCATAAAAAGAAATCCTTCTGTGGTATTCCATATATTTATATTTTGGAGTTCCTTACCGTGTTAATTCCCAATTATTGGGAATTGAGATTCCTAAATTAATAGTAATATTTCGGGATAGATATTACCTCCCCTTTTCCCTTTTCAAATAAATTAAATTGAAATGATTGAAGTTTTTCTATTTGGAATTGTCTTAGGTCTAATTCCTATTACTTTGGCTGGATTATTCGTAACCGCATATTTACAATACAGGCGTGGTGATCAGTTGGACCTTTGATTAATATTAATTCACATCTCTTTTTTTAACTGACCTCCTCCTTTCTTTAATTTCATTTTTTTTGGGGGGGTCAAAGGTCAAATTCAGATTGCTGTATTTCAGTTCAGTGGAATTTTCGATCTAACAAGACAAGAGCAGAATCACGCTCTGTAGGATTTGAACCTACGACATTGGGTTTTGGAGACCCACGTTCTACCGAACTGAACTAAGAGCGCTTTCTTACCACAACGGAAAAGACTGTAAAGAAGGGGATTCTTTTTTTTATATAGTATAGAACCCCCCAAAAAATTTCAACCCCAATAAATACTTCTTGCATATGTATACTATCATAAAATTGAAAATTATGTATTATGTATGTCCAAATTGAATCGCTCTAAAATTTATCTCTGGTTACTGCTTCGAGGAGCAATAATAGGTAGGGATGACAGGATTTGAACCCGTGACATTTTGTACCCAAAACAAACGCGCTACCAAGCTGCGCTACATCCCTTTCAACTGGTCTACAGTATCATTGTAGAAAATCCCCGTCTTGTTTTCCACATCCTTATTTTATTTCCATTTCCTTCCTTTCTATGCAAAATGGATCTTGCCATTTCTTCCTCTTGGTCTCATATCATATAACATATAATAATAAATTAATACTTTTCTCGGGAATTCTCAGGCGCAAAGGGACCCGTTTTTTTGCTTTAAGAAAAAGAAATTCTTCTCTACCGAATCATTGCACATGTCAAGTTGAATTGGGGATTCCACACACAAATACAGGTGGTCTTTAACTACATATACATCTCTTACCATAATGTATTACAATATGGAATATAAAAAAAGAAGGAGGATTCTCAATGCGAGATTTTAAAACATATCTTTCCGTGGCACCGGTACTAAGTACTCTCTGGTTCGGGTCTTTAGCGGGTTTATTGATCGAAATCAATCGTTTCTTCCCAGATGCGTTGACATTTCCTTTTTTTTCATTCTAGTTATTAAAGGGGTGAAGAAGATTAGAGATAGAGTCAAATATTTGTGACTAATCTCTCTTTCCCGTCTTTTTTTTTTTTGAATTAGATAGATTGAATACGGGGAGAAAGAAAAAAGTGGATTCAACCTCAGTTAAATTCGGGTTCGGGTTAAGGCTCCAATTAAATTAAGAATCAAATTAATAATCGAGTTAAAAGAAAACAAAAAGGGAAATGTGACTAGAATAAGAGTATCATGCAATACAAGATACTTAAATGAAATACTGTACTGCGATTAGAAATCGCTTTCGAAATTGTTGTATTACTTATTATTTACTATATTAATTGCAACAAAATCTTTATTTCATAATTTGATTTTGAGTTGTTAGCCACTTCTATTTTTTCGTCCCTTTTCCTTTCTTCTTATTTGCGTCGTATCGGAAAATAGAAACGTTGGGTGAATCAAAAACCCAAAGGAGGTTCATGGCCAAGGGTAAAGACGTTCGAGTAAGGGTTATTTTGGAATGTACCGGTTGTGTTCGAAACGGTGTTAATAAGGAATCAACGGGTATTTCCAGATATATTACTCAAAAGAATCGACACAATACACCTAGTCGATTGGAATTGAGAAAATTCTGTCCGTATTGTTTCAAACATACAATTCATGGGGAGATAAAGAAATAGATATAGATCGAACCGAGTGCTTGGGTGTCACCCTTTCAAGGAACATGAAAAAAATTTAGATATATATTTCTATTATTTCATATATTGAAATAAAAACAACTAAATAAATATAGACAAACCCAATCCTATGAATTTCTTCTATAATTTTTTTTTGATTTGATCGAAATAGTATTTTAGGGATAAGGAATAAACAAATTATGGATAAATCCAAGCGACTCTTTCTTAAATCCAAGCGATCTTTTCGTAGGCGTTTGCCCCCGATCCAATCGGGGGATCGAATTGATTATAGAAACATGAGTTTAATTAGTCGATTTATTAGTGAACAAGGAAAAATATTATCTAGACGGGTGAATAGATTAACCTTAAAAGAACAACGATTAATTACTATTGCTATAAAACAAGCTCGTATTTTATCTTCGTTACCTTTTCTTAATAATGAGAAACAATTTGAAAGAAGGGAGTCAACCACCAGAACTCCTGGTTTTAGGAACAGAAAAAAATAGGCTTACTTTTCAATTGAATCAAAATTCTAATCCGAACTCAAAAACAGATGGACGTTTTGTTCAAAAAATCCGAGAATCATTCGTGTTGTAAGAAAAAAAAAAGAATCGGGTAAGAGGAATAAATTTTTTTATCGGGCGTGTTCGCTCATTTTGACGACTTTATCATATTATCAGATTTTATCATACTAATTTCTACTCTACCTTCCCGGAGTTCATTCTCCAGAGAATTCCATTTCAAAAAGTTTGGCGGATTCCTTCCAATCCCCTTATTTTATGATCTCGTTGGAAATCATATAAAGACAATTCCTATTTGATATAGCCATTTGTGCAAGGATTTTACGATTAAGAAGCAACTGCCCCTTATACAGATTGTGTATTAATCTACTATAAATATAGGATGCCCCCGCCCCGCGAATTACTGCATTTATTCGAGTGATCCACAAACGACGAAAATCCCTTTTTTTCCTATCTCTATCACGATGCGCCGAAACCAAAGCTCTTATTTTCTGTTGAATAATTGTTCGAGTAAGTCTTGAATGAGCCCCGCGAAAACTTGATGCAAATAAACGCATTTTTGTTCTACGTCTCCGAGCTATATATCCTCGTCTAATTCTGGTCATTGAGTAAATGAAACTTTAATGAATAACTAATGGATTTCCTTTCTTTCAGTTATTCTTTTCCCCCTTCCTAGTCTATTAATAACAAAACGGATTCTTCCAATTTATAAAATAAAAATTCCAATGGCTTTTGCTACTATAACCTTCCCTACCACGCTTTTTTCCTTTTTTCTAGGCATTGGAAAAATAAAAATAGAAATAGCTACAGAAATTGTGGGTTCCATCGTCTCTATGGTTACTTCTTAAACGGTGAGGTCTTCTCTATACACCGGAGCCCTTTCCTTCATTTTATTGGTAACTTGTACAGTTACCACTCTTTGGCTCTACCCATGAATTTTCCAGTAATGGGTCTTTCATAATGAGATATACCTTATACAGTAACGGTATTTAATTATGAAGATTGGTTGGGTAACTGACCTTGTGGGTCCGTTCTTCTAAACAGAATATTTCTACTTTTTAAAATAGGATTTCCCCCGCTTAATGGGTAACTATTTGTTACCAATGGGGAATTCTTTCTCATCTTAAATTGAAAATGCAGGTGATTTAATTTGCACCAATTGAAACCATAAATTTCATACACAATAGAAAGAAGAAAGATATGATAGATCCATCTTTTTTAGATAGTGAATGGAGTTCTTCAATTCTATCCGATTCACCGGTACTGATCATTGATACTGGAAAAATTGTTTTTTCTTTTCTTTTGTTTTGTCTCAGCCCATGATTTAAACGAGTCGCACATACACCCTCGTACATGTTCCTCGACGCTGAGGGCATCCCCCAAGGGCGGGGGATTTCGTGACGTTTCTGATTGGCTGTCTTGGGTTTCTAATAAGTTGTTTAATAGTTGGCATGCTGAATTATACATTATGGGCTGGTTTAGATTGATCCTAACCGGATCATTATGAATTTATTCGATTTAAATATATTAATAGAATATTAAACCCTTAATTAAGTAATTAAGAAGTAAGAAGATAAAATCTTAAATCGTATATTTGCACGAAATCACTGCTATTTTTTATCCAACCGCCACAAAATCAACAATTCCATGAGCTTGGGCTTCTGTTGCTGACATAAAAGTATCCCTTTCCATGTCTTCGGATACAGCCCATAAGGGCTTGCCTGTTCTTTGTACATAAACCCTTGTAAGGATTTCGCGCAGTTTCAGTAGTTCTTCCGCTTCCAGGATAAGTTCGGACGTTTGTGCCTCATAAAAACCGGCAGCAGGTTGATGGATCATTACCCTGATCATATAATATAACACAATCAAAGGTTCCTGTATCTCGCACGAGGAGGCAAGGCGAAGAGATAAAGAATAAAATAAGAAAAAAATAGAATTGAACAACCGTACGGGCATTTTTTTCACATTGCATACGGCTCCACAATGGAAGTTTTTTACCTTTCATCGAAGAAAGAGAAATGTGGGATCTATTATACCCAGATCGGTAAATGATCCAATTACCACCCTTCTTTTTTTTTCGGAGGAGTTCAAAAATACTATGATGGCCCCGTTGCTTTAATATATTTATTTCGTCTGTGATTCAGCAATCCCAAAGTTTCTTTTTTTTTTTTCGTACTCTTTCATAACATAAATGTTGTTAATAACCTGCCGGTGTGAAAAAAGTTTGTGACGCTGAAATCGACCTACGATAGGTAAGATAAAATCGGAAATACCCTTCCTTTATCTCATACTACTCTTTCGATACATAATCTAATATTTTGAAAAACAATAAAAAATTTGCATATCGAATTCGAAGTGCCATGCTAATATTACTTAATATTAATAATTCATATGGCGAAGGCATAGTCTTCTTTTTTTCTCTTAAATAAAAAACCCATTGGCGCCAAGCGTGAGGGAATGCTAGACGTTTGGTAATTGCTCCTCCGACCAGGATAAAAGACCCCATTGAGGCGGCTAATCCCATGCATATTGTCTGTATATCTGGTCGCACAAATTGCATAGTATCATAAATGGCTATTCCAGGTATTACCCATCCGCCGGGAGAGTTTATAAGCAAATACAGATCCTTGGTATCACTCTCCGAACTGAGATATACAAAAAGACCAATAAGTTGATTCGAAACATTGCTATCAATCGCTTGGCCTAAAAAAATTAATCTTTCTCGATAAAGTCGGTTGATTCGGATAAAATTGTATCCCTTAGGAGCCGTACGGGCACCTTTTGATGCATACGGTTCAACAAAACTAAAACTTGCGAAAAAAAATCAATGTGTAGCTTCCAGCCCTCTTTCTTTTTTTCTAGCGGACTCCTTCTAATGAAGGAAGGGGCTTCTCTTTCATTTTTGAAGAACGATGCGTTTGGCCGGTTTTCCTAAAATATTAGAATATAAAAAACAGTTTTATCGCACTAACTTTTCATTGATGTATTTTTTCATCGAGATCCAATCCAAAAATCACGATGCCATTTTCTTGTTCCTGAATGGGCTTCTTCCATTTTTTTAGGTTTATGCTCTACTCCGAGTAAGGATCCGCCCGATTTTGATTTGCACATATAGGACAAATGACCCCAATACCACGTCTTTGTTTTTTTTTTTTCATTTTTTCTCAATTTTGCAATTCATTTCTTTTATGTCTTCCGCCAAATATTTGACGTATCCATTATATTTATTATTCGATTGATTAACTGTTTGGGATCAGTGCTATTTAATAATTTCTTTCGAAATAGAATTGTTTATGATATCTATAAGTCCTAATAATAGATATATTACCAATTGGGTTTTTCTAAACGGAGCCTGGATACTTAATTTTATTGGTCCAGCCAAGTCGACCATAAATTATTTGAATTGCTAATATTAATCTGGATACCTCTTTACAAAACGGATCTAATTGCATTTCATTGCACTTCACGTTACAAATTTTTGATGATTCAATCGCTTTTTTGGGGGCGAAAGAGAGGATATCTCGATCGGGGGAGAGAATGGGGAAATCCCATATGACCCAATATATCTGACAGGGCGCACTATATGTCAATCCAAGTTGGATTTCGCTCTCCGGGAGTTCGAAAAGGAACTTTTGGAACACCAATAGGCATAAACTGAAAGAAAAAAGAATTAAGTACTCTATTTCACTTTGATGTGGAAACGTAATAATGGTTTTATTATTTTAATAATAATAATATTAGCTTTATCGTCATATTTTCTACATAGATAGAATAGGTTCATAAAATAAAGGAAAACAAAGACAATTTTTACGAATAGGTACTTTGAATGATGACTAAATATGGATGCATGCGCTCTTCGAAAAGGGAATAAACCCCCATTGCGTATTGGTACTTATCGAGTATAGAATAGATCTGCTTCTCTTTTTTCCTATGAACCGAATTGTTCCATTTTTACTAAAAGAATAGAACAAATAGTAACCCCTTTTCCGAGATAATCCACTGAAAAAAAGGGGGTCCATAGCATAGTTTTTTCAATGCAATAAAGTTACATAGTGTCTATTTTTTGTTGATAAGGGGGTATTACCATGGGTTTGCCTTGGTATCGTGTTCATACTGTCGTATTGAATGATCCCGGTCGTTTGCTTTCTGTTCATATAATGCATACAGCTCTGGTTGCTGGTTGGGCCGGTTCAATGGCTCTATATGAATTAGCAGTTTTTGATCCCTCCGACCCAGTTCTCGATCCAATGTGGAGACAAGGTATGTTCGTTATACCCTTCATGACTCGTTTAGGAATAACCAATTCATGGGGCGGTTGGAGTATTACAGGAGGGACGATAACGAATCCGGGGGTTTGGAGTTACGAAGGTGTAGCCGGGGCGCATATTGTGTTCTCTGGCTTGTGCTTCTTGGCAGCTATCTGGCATTGGGTGTATTGGGATCTAGAAATATTTGGTGATGAACGCACAGGAAAACCTTCTTTGGATTTGCCTAAGATCTTTGGAATTCATTTATTTCTCTCAGGAGTGGCTTGCTTTGGCTTTGGCGCATTTCATGTAACAGGATTGTATGGTCCTGGAATATGGGTGTCCGACCCATATGGACTAACTGGAAAGGTACAATCTGTAAATCCCGCGTGGGGTGTGGAAGGTTTTGATCCCTTTGTTCCAGGAGGAATAGCCTCTCATCATATTGCAGCAGGGACATTGGGCATATTAGCAGGCTTATTCCATCTTAGTGTCCGCCCGCCCCAACGTCTATATAAAGGATTACGTATGGGCAATATTGAAACCGTTCTTTCCAGCAGTATCGCTGCTGTCTTTTTTGCAGCTTTTGTTGTTGCTGGAACTATGTGGTATGGTTCAGCAACTACTCCTATCGAATTATTTGGTCCCACCCGTTATCAATGGGATCAGGGATACTTTCAGCAAGAAATATATCGAAGAGTTAGCGCTGGACTAGCCGAAAATCAAAGTTTATCAGAGGCTTGGTCAAAAATTCCTGAAAAATTAACTTTTTATGATTACATCGGAAATAATCCAGCGAAAGGGGGATTATTCAGAGCGGGTTCAATGGATAACGGAGATGGAATAGCTGTCGGGTGGTTAGGACATCCTATCTTTAGAGATAAAGAAGGGCGCGAACTTTTTGTACGTCGCATGCCTACTTTTTTTGAAACATTTCCAGTTGTTTTGGTAGACGGAGATGGAATTGTTAGAGCCGATGTTCCCTTTAGAAGGGCAGAATCGAAGTATAGTGTCGAACAAGTAGGCGTAACCGTTGAGTTCTATGGTGGCGAACTGAACGGAGTGAGTTATAGTGATCCTGCGACTGTGAAAAAATATGCTAGACGTGCCCAATTGGGTGAAATTTTTGAATTAGATCGTGCTACTTTGAAATCCGATGGTGTTTTTCGTAGCAGTCCAAGAGGTTGGTTTACTTTTGGACATGCCTCCTTTGCTCTGCTCTTCTTCTTCGGGCACATTTGGCATGGTGCTAGAACCTTATTCAGAGATGTTTTTGCTGGTATTGACCCAGATTTGGATGCTCAAGTGGAATTTGGAGCATTCCAAAAACTTGGAGATCCAACTACAAGAAGACAAGTAGTCTGATGCAGCATTGCTCTGTTATTTTTCGCTTCTCACTTCTATTTTCTCTTTGTGATTTTACATAGGATACTGAAAAAGTCTGGATTTAAATCTCCGCCCTTTCGCCTTTTCTTTGATTTTTTTTTCTTTAATCGGGGAGATGATCCCCAATAAACAGGTATGGAAGCTATAATTGTAAACCGCGATCAAATTTATGGAAGCATTGGTTTATACATTCCTCTTAGTCTCGACTCTAGGGATCATTTTTTTCGCTATCTTTTTTCGCGAACCACCTAAAGTTCCAACTAAAAAGATGAAATGATTTTTCATTATCTGAATTGAAGTAATGAGCCTCCCAACATTGGGAGGCTCATTACTTCAACTAGTCCCCGTGCTCTTCGAACGGGTCTCTTAGTTGTTGAGAGGGTTGCCCAAAAGCAGTATATAAGGCGTACCCAGTAAAACTTACAAGTAATCCAGATATAGAGATGGCGACTAGGGTTGCTGTTTCCATTATTATATAATTTCAAGACCCCAATGGATCTATGATAAGATTGTTTATTTACAACGGAATGGTATACAAAGTCAACAGATCTCAATGAATACAAAATAGGATTTATGGCCGCACAAACTGTTGAGGGTAGTTCTAGATCTGGTCCAAGACGGACGTCTGTAGGGGCTTTATTGAAACCATTGAATTCGGAATATGGTAAAGTAGCTCCTGGATGGGGAACTACTCCTTTGATGGGTGTCGCAATGGCTCTATTTGCGGTATTCCTATCTATTCTTTTGGAGATTTATAATTCTTCCGTTTTACTGGACGGAATTTCACTGAATTAGATTTAATTAGATTTATAAGAACCCTAGCTTTTAAATAAAAATACAAAAAAACGATGCATTTAGGCCTCGGCTTTTTATTTTAGCTTATTCTTTTTTGGTAGTTCGACCGCGAAATTTTTGTGTTTCTGTATTTCCGGAATATGAGTGTGTGACTTGTTATAATTGATCCTATTGAGAGTACAGAGAGTGGGTCTGTCGTCTTGATAGAGATGGTTTTACCCCGTCGGATATTCATTCTAGTATCTGGAGCACGGAATATATGAAATATATCACGAAGTATTTGAACTATGATTCATACTTAATATTCAGACCTCGTGGCCGGATTCCTCAAATTTTTCCAAAGAAAAAAGTTTTCAATTGAAAGAGTTTTCTTCTTTCAAATTCCCGTTTCTGCTTTGATTTTGCTCAAAGAACAAACTTTTCTTTCTAGTTTTAGTCATTATATCGATTCTACTCGTTGAATAAATGATGATCCAATGGTTCTTACTCAGGGAATCCTTGACTTAGCTTGAAGGTTTTATTGAATCATCGTGGTTCTAGTATGAATTTAAGGTTTCAATTGATTCCTGGGGTCTTAACAAGAAAATTCCTATCAATAATAAAGAAAACAAAAGGAAAGCTACATTACATACAAATTAAAATAACAGATGAAAGAAAAAAATAGGGAAATAGAAGATTCAAGAGGCCTGGAACGATCAACAGAAAGACAAGCGAGCCTACTTGATTTTTTGACATTCTAATTATAACAAAAAAAAAGAGCTTTCTTACTTTTACTCTTTCGTATTTTTAGCGAAAATTGAATCAAAAGATTAAGAAGTTTCCAATTTTCTATTCCATACCTCTTTTAACCTGTTTTTGGGTTTTTTTGTTTGAGCTGTACGAGATGAAATTCTCATATACGGTTCTCAGAGGGGGAGTCCCCTTGGTTTACCTATCTCAATAAAGTCTACGAT